TCATATTAAGTTCCTCGCACCAAAAAAAAAGAAATGGTTAATGATACAATCAACCGATGAATTATTACTTCATTATTCCATCACTTAAGATCTATCCGAAAAAAAAAAAAAGAACTAAGAACTCTGAATTGAAATAATAATATTACTGAATCATCAGAGCTACTTCGATATCTCGTTTTTAGTTCCTATCCGTGGAGTCTTTGTAAATCTATACGGTTCCAGTTCTTCCATTTCTTTGTTCCGAACCATTCCATTCTTTCAATTCTTCGCTCTTTCTCTTCTATATGCATGCTTGACTTCATTTGTTTATTCATTCAATCCACAGTCACAGATAAAACGGGAGGGCTTGCATTGGAATCCGTCTAAATTCAGTGGGATAGGAAATAATATATATGGATAGCCCATATATAACTAGTGAATATCTAATATCACATATACATTGTTTCTTTAATAACGTAAACCATCCGTATCTTCTATTGAACCGGATTCTAGAATCATTCTTCGAAACATATACAGGGATTGGCTTAGAGCCCTTACATATACCCAGCTCGACCCCCCTTACTTTTTTTTAATTCTCTAATATCATACATTTTTTTTTTGCTCCTATTCTAGATCGTATATACCGGTATGAGTTGGGATAAGCTTTTTTTTAAGACCATTTCGGAAGCTAGTCAATGATGACCCTCCATGGATTCACCTATATAAGCTGCGGCTAAAGTTGCAAAAATAAGAGCCTGAATCCCGCTTGTGAATAATCCAAGGAACATGACAGGTATAGGAACCACCGAAGGTACTAAAGAAACAAGAACAACAACTACTAATTCATCCGCTAATATATTCCCGAAAAGTCGAAAACTAAGTGATAAGGGTTTTGTGAAATCTTCTAGGATGTTAATTGGTAAAAGTATTGGAGTTGGTTGAATGTATTTACCGAAATAACCCAATCCTTTTTTGGTAAGACCCGCATAGAAATATGCCACTGACGTAGGTAAAGCTAAAGCAACAGTAGTATTTATATCATTCGTGGGTGCAGCTAACTCTCCATGCGGTAACTGTATGATTTTCCGGGGTAAAAGGGCACCTGACCAGTTAGAAACAAAAATAAATAGGAACATAGTTCCAATAAAGGGAACCCAAGGACCATATTCTTCTCCAATCTGAGTTTTGCTCAAGTCTCGAATGAATTCGAGGACATATTCGAAGAAATTCTGACCGTCGGTTGGAATGGTTTGTGGATTCCGAACAGCTATAGTGGCTGAACCTAATAAGATAGCAATTACAACCCAAGAAGTGATAAGTACTTGGGCATGGACTTGGAAACCCCCTATTTGCCAATAAAAATGTTGGCCTACTTCCACATCGGATATATCGTATAACACTTTTAGTGAGTTGATGGAACAGGGTAAAACATTCATATTGCCCTCTGACATAAATAGAACTTAAAAAGGAATTATTTTGATTCAGCCATCTCGTATCTCTTTCTCAACTCGTCTACTTTGAATCAATCGTATATTTCGGATCCCAAGTGATCACATAATATCCCCAATGATTTTGATCTCTTTTTTGAGACTCAGGGATAGTAACCGATTCAATCAATTTATGGAGTTTCCAAAGTCATTGACTTATCCTATTATTAATCAACAATTTCTTATATAGCTAGAACCGCCCTCACAAATTGCGGATACTAATTTGTTAAGAATCAATCGGATTGAAGCTATAGCGTCATCGTTCGCTGGAATCGGAATATTTGCGAGATCCGGGTCACAATTTGTATCGATTAAACAAATTGTTGGAATCCCCAAAGTGAGACATTCTCGAAGAGCCGTATATTCTTCTTGCTGATCAACGATGATTACAATATCGGGTAACCCCGTCATATATTTGATCCCGCCCAGATAGGTTTGCAAGTGAGATAATTGCCTCTTCAACATTGCTACATCTCTTTTCGGGAGACAGTTGAGTTTCCCCGTATTTTGTTCCGATCTCAAGTTCCTGAACCTATGAAGTCTCATTTCTGTAGTGGACCAATTCGTTAACATACCACCGAGCCATTTTTTATTAACATAATGACACCGAGCCCTTATTGCAGCTGATGCTACTAAATTGGCTGCTTTATTTTTGGTACCAACTATTAAGAAGTGTTTTCCTATACTTGCTGCATCAAAAACTAAATCACAGGCTTCTGACAAAAAACGAGCAGTTCGAGTAAGATTTGTAATATGAATACCTTTACGCTTTGAAGAGATGTAAGGTGCCATTCTAGGATTCCATTTCCTAGTACCATGGCCAAAATGAACTCCTGATTTCATCATCTCTTCAAAATTAATGTTCCAATATCTTCTTGTCATTTCTCCCCACATTTTCTCTCTTTTTTTTTTTATTTAAGAGGTACCTGAAATAAATAATTGTTCCGACGGAACCTTCTACCGGAGATTGACCGTTAATACTCAGTCCAAGTCATTAATTCCTTTCTATTCGTTATTATCTTTATTAGCAAATC